AGAATAGCACTACATGAAGAATAATAAGGTTGCGCGTCTTCAAATCAAGTTGGACTCGAAATAAAAATATAAAAATAAAGAACTTTCCATTGGAACTAACCTAATTTTGTCAATTGGTTTTTTCTTCCTGTTGTATCTGGAAAAAATGGAAACTTAGGTAAGTGTTTTATCAAAATATGTAGCAAAAAACCATATCTAATTTCACTCTTTTATGCTTACTATAACTAGTTATTTCGGTTTTCTACTTGCTGCTTTAACTATAACTCCAGCTCTATTGATTGGTTTGAACAGGATACGACTTATTTGAAATGAATTGAATGAACAACCTCAGAAAAATAAATATTTATATGAGATTCCGGTATTATTATTCTATAGTTCCTTTCCGCGTCAATTGCCAATTCTTGTCATTGAGATTCATGGACAATTAAGATTAATATTTAGAGATAGATCTTACCTCTCTTTTTATCTCCTCAAAAAAAAAATCGAAATGATTGAAGTTTTTCTATTTGGAATCGTCTTAGGTCTAATTCCTATTACTTTGGCAGGATTATTCGTAACTGCATATTTACAATACAGACGCGGGGATCAGTTGGATCTTTGATTGAGTAACATTTCTTTTTTTGATTGACCTCCTGCAAAGAGGAGGTCAAATTGTAATTCCATTTTCTTAAGTTATTTTATTGTGATTCGACATAAAGGGATTCACGCTCTGTAGGATTTGAACCTACGACATCGGGTTTTGGAGACCCGCGTTCTACCGAACTGAACTAAGAGCGTTCTCTTATGAGAGGAGACATAACTGTAAAGAAAAGGATTTTTGGTACCCAATACATTTTAAATACATATAACCTATAGTATGCAAAACTGAAAGATTCAAAATGAAAGATTATGCCCAATCTTAATCGATCTAAAGAAATTCCCCATTACTACCCATAGAAGAAGTAATGGGGAAGTAAGAGGTAGGGATGACAGGATTTGAACCCGTGACATTTTGTACCCAAAACAAACGCGCTACCAAGCTGCGCTACATCCCTTTTTAAAATTGTTGTACAGTGTCATTGTACAAAATCCCTATCTTGTTTTCCACCTCGTTATTTTCTCCTCCATCTCTATATACAATTTTCTTGTCATTTTTTTTTGGTTTCACATACAACATATAATAAAAAAATTAGATAAGTCTGAAACCTAACGTAAAAAGAATGAATATTTATTGGTAATGCTCCGGAAAAGGGTTCATTTTTTTGACAGGAGAATTTCATCTACTGATTCATATATTCATTTTTGTTAGGAATTTTGTGTAAAATAAAAATAAAAAATACAAATGATCTTGACCTTGAACTACAAGTTCTGACCATATATGTATTACAATAAAGAAGGAGGATTTTCAATGCGAGATATAAAAACATATCTCTCTACGGCACCAGTGCTAACTACTCTATGGTTTGGGTCTTTAGCGGGTCTCTTGATAGAAATTAATCGCTTATTCCCCGATGCCTTGTTATTCCCCTTTTTTTCATTCTAGTTATTGATATGCGAAGAAATGATGAGAATTAGAGATACAATTCGACGTGACTGAAATTTTGCCCTCCTTTTTTCAGTTCTTAGGATAGGAAGGAAAAAGAAAGAAAAAAATGTATTGAACTTCAACAAAAATTCAGTAGATCTAAGATCCATTTTTGGGAACAGAAATAGAAATGTGAATCCACCAGTACCAGTCTAAGGGGGGCTCCACGAAAAATAACATAGATAGAAAGAAAAGACTTAAATGAAATACTGAGATTAGGATAGGAAAAATTTATAGTCAGAAAAAAATTGTATTACTTAATAATTAAATTATTATTACTCTATTAAATATTAAATTTATATTAATTATAACGAAATCTTTAGGAATTGAATCTCTAGCTAGTAACTTCTATTTATTTTTTTTCTTCTTCTTCAGTTCGTATCAAAAATAGAAGAATAAAGTAAAATAAAGTTAGGTCAATAAAAAATCCAAAGGAGGTTTATGGCAAAGAGTAAAGATGCCAGAGTCAGAGTTTTTTTGGAATGTACCCGATGTGTCCGAAATGGTATCTATAAAGAATCGCCGGGTATTTCTAGATATATTACTCAAAAGAATCGACACAATACACCCAGTCGATTAGAATTAAGAAAATTTTGTCGCTATTGTCACAAACATACGATTCATGGGGAAATAAAGAAATAGATCGAAGACAACAAACACATGTTTGTGATCTTTCCAGGGAGTAGGAAGAGGAAGAACTTAAAATATATACAACTCTACATATTTATAATATATAAAAATCAAAGCCTATTTCTTTCGGTCGGATATAAACTGAATAAAAAAATAGAATTTATTGAGATAAGGAATAAACCATGGATAAACCCAAACAACCTTTTCGTAAATCCAAGCGATCTTTTCGTAGGCGTTTGCCCCCAATTGGATCGGGGGACCGAATCGATTATAGAAACATGAGTTTAATTAGTCGATTTATTAGTGAACAAGGAAAAATATTATCTAGACGGGTGAATAGATTGACTTTGAAACAACAACGATTAATTACTATTGCTATAAAACAAGCTCGTATTTTATCTTTGTTACCTTTTCTTAATAATGAGAAACAATTTGAGAGAACCGAGTCGACCCCTAAAACTACTGGTCCTAGAACCAGAAATAAATAGGCATACTCCTCAATTGACTAAAAACTCTAATTGGAACCCAAGCTCAGATTGATGCTTTGTTTGAAAACCCCTAGAAAATAGATTGGATTCTTGTGTTATAAGAAAAAAATAGGGGAAGAGTAAATCTTTTTTTTTTTTTTTGTTTATTGAAACATGTTTGTTCATTCCTACTACTACTTATCTTAATTTTGAATATATTTTTATTCTATCTATCTTCCCGGAGTTTATTCTCCGGGGAATTCTGTTTCAATCATTCCTGTATATTGCTTTAAAATCTCCTTTATTTGATGATCTTATTGGAAATCATGTAAAGACAATTCTTATTTGATATAGCTATTTGAGCAAGTATTTTACGATTAAGAAGCAATTGTCTCTTGTACAGATTGTGTATGAATCGACTATAACTATCTAATACCCTATTCTCACGAGTTACTGCATTTATCCGAGTGATCCACAAACGACGAAAATCCCTCTTTTGCCTGCCTCTATCTCGATGAGAAGAAACCAAGGCTCTCATTTTCTGTTGAGTCATTGTTCGAGTAAGTCTTGAATGAGCCCCTCTAAAGGTTGATGAAAATAAACGAATTTTTGTTCGACGTCTCCGAGCTGTATATCCTCGTCTAACTCTGGTCATTGAATCAAATTTAATTTTAATGAATAACTAATGGATTTCTCTTCTTTCAGTCATTCTTTTTTTTCCCTCCCCCGGTCGATTAATAACAAAACGGATTATTCCGATATATAAAACATAAATTCCAATGGCTTTTGCTACTATGACCTTCCCAACCACGATTTTTTAGTCCTTCCAGTCATTTGACCTGGAAATAAGAAATTCTATCAATACTAAAAAAAGAGTGGGTTCCATCGTTTCTGTGGTTACTTCTTAAACGGTGAGGTCCTCTCTATACACCGGAGCCTCCTTTCTCATTTAATCAACTGTTATTGTGAACTTGTATAGTTCATACTTTTTGGCTCTACCCATCAATTATTCAGTAATAAGTCTTTTCACAATAAGAGTTATTCATACAGTAACGGTATTTAATTAGGAAAGTTGGCTAGGTAGCTGGCCCTCTTATTCCGTTCTCTTAAAAAGGGAGCATAACCCTTTTTTTTTTTGCTTCTTATAATATCATTTCCCCCGCTTAATGGATAACCATTTGCTACCAATGGGGAATTCTTCTCATCTCAAATCGAAGTGATTGGATTTGCACCAATAAAAACCAAACATTTCATACACAATGAATGCAATATAGGTATATAATGGATCTTCGTTTTTAGATAGTAAACTAAATGGCCTTCTTCCAATATTTCTATCCTATTCATTTCATTGGTACTGATCATTCATACTAGAAAACAAGAATTTTTTTTTATTTGTTCGAGCTCATGATCTGAACGAGTCGCACATACACCCTAGTACATGTTCCTCGACGCTGAGGGCATCCTCGAAGAGCGGGAGATTTAGTGACGTTTCTTATTGGCTGTCTTGTGTTTCTAATAAGTTGTTTAATCGTTGGCATGTCGTATATATAAAATTATATATAATGTAATGGGTTTAGATCGATCTTAACCTGATGGTGAATTATTATGAATTATTTCTATTCATGTTTTGAAATAGAATCATGGATTTAGACGAAATCTCTAGTATTTTCATTTTCGATCGCTACAAGATCAATAATGCCATAAGCTTGGGCTTCTATTGCTGACATAAAAACATCCCTTTCCATGTCTTCGGATACAACCCATAAAGGATTCCCCGTTCTTTGTACATAAACCTTTGTGAGTGTTTCGCGAAGTTTCAGTAGTTCTTCCGCTTCCAGGATAAATTCCCCTGCTTGTGCCTCATAAAAAGAACTAGCAGGTTGGTGAATCATAACCCTGATGATACTGATATAACATTATGAGCCCTTCTTTAGTTTCTTTAGTAAGGGGTATTAACAAGAAGAAAAAAAAAACAATTGAAGAACCAACCGTACAGGCATCTTTTGTGCATTGCATACGGCTCTGCAATGGAATTGAATTTTTTTTTCACTTTTTCCCCTTTCATTGAAGAAAGAAGAAAATAGAATCCATCCGATTGAAATCATTGAATTATCCATTTACCAACCTTCCTTTCGTAGAAATAACAAAAATACTATGATGGTTCTGTTGCTTTCTATATTAATTTCTTCTGTGCTTTAGCAATCCCAAAGTTTCTTTCTGATATAATCAAATAGGAAAAAATGATCTTTTTTTTTTTTTATTTTCATATTCTTATATTTCTTTTATAAGATAAATAGAAAAAAGAGACTTCTGGTTTGGAAGAAAAATGGTTTGTGACGCTGAAATGTACTCCCGACCTATAAGATAAAATCGAAATAACCTTTCTTTCATACTACTATTTCGATACAAAATCTCATGTTATGAAAAAACAATAATGGTTTGTTTATATCGAACTCAAAGTGCCATGCTATTATTGCTTATTATTAATATTCGATATGGCGAAGGCATAGTCTTCTTTTTTTTTTAAGAAAAAATTCATTGGCGCCAAGCGTGAGGGAATGCTAGGCGTTTGGTAATTTCTCCTCCGACCAGAATGAAAGATCCCATTGAAGCGGCTAATCCCATGCATATTGTATGTACATCGGGTGGCACAAATTGCATAGTATCATAAATGGCTATTCCTGGAATCACCCATCCGCCGGGGGAGTTTATAAACAAATAAAGATCCCTGGTATCATCTTCTATACTGAGATATACCATGAGACCAACAAGTTGATTCGAGATCTCGCTATCAACCTCTTGGCCCAAAAAAAGTAATCTTTCTCGATGAAGTCGGTTGATTAGGACAAAATTGTATCCCTTAGGAACCGTACGTGCACCTTTGGATGCATACGGTTCAAGAAAAATTTCGAAAAAAAAAGAATCAATGTGTCGATTCCAGTCCTATTTCTTTTTTTTGTAACAGTTTTTCTAAAATGAATGCAAATTTTTGTTTTTCTTCTTTACTATTTTTCAAAAAACATGAGTTTTGCCTCTCTTCCCTATAAAAAAGAATTTAACTAACTTATTGAACTAACCTCTCATTGATGTATTGTTTCATCAAGATTCAAATCACGATGTCATTTTCTTGTTCCTGAATGGGCCCTTTCAATTCTTTTAGGTTCATGTTCTACTCCGGGTAAAGATCTATCTGTCCGAATTCTATTTGCACATATAGGGCAAATAATCTCAATACCACTTCTTTCTGCTACGACTTTTTCAATTTGTTTTATGCTTGCCTTACCCCAAACTATTCGATGTATTTATCATACTATTTCCTTGATTGGCAGTTTGGGATCACCCCTATACTCTATACTATAGTAAAAACTATAGTAAAAAGTAAAAGTAAAAAGTAAAAAGTAAAGTAAGTGTAAGAATCGTTTATGATACAAGTGGTAATCGTACATATATTGCCAATTTGGTATTTTCTGAACGGAGCCTGGATACTTTATTTTATTGGTCCAAGTCAACCATGAATTCTTCTATTCTAATCAATAATATTAATCCCCAATATAAATTGATCTCATTTTACTTCACGCTCTGAATGATTGATGCTTTAATCAATATTTCTTGGGCGAAGCAGAGGGTATCTCGATCGGGAGAGAGAACGGGGTAAATCCCATATGACTCAATATGTCTGACAAGTCGCACTATACGTCAACCCAAACTGCATCTTCCTCTCCAGGACTCCGAAAAGGTACTTTTGGAACACCAATAGGCATTAAATTAAAGAAAAAATTAAGTACTATACTTCACTTTAATATGGAAACGTAACAATGTATTGTCTTCATTATTTTTCTTTATTCATGATCTTTTCCCTTTCAATCTATGAATAAAATAGAATAAAGAAAAATTTTAATGAGCGGATCGATCAATCGTTCGAATGATAAACAAGTATCTATGCATTCGTTCCCCAAAAATGGGACCAATTCGCCCATTGCGTATTGGTACTTATCGGGTATAGAATAGATCTGCTTCTCTTTGTTCTTACGAACAGAATTGTTCTGTCATTTCCAACGGAACGGAATAAATAGTAACCCTTTCTCATACAGAATCCACTTAAAAGGTCAGGTACATAGTATAGTATTTTGCAATGTGATAAAGTTACATAGTGTCTAGTTTTCTTTGATAAGGGGTATTTCCATGGGTTTACCTTGGTATCGTGTTCATACTGTCGTATTGAATGATCCCGGTCGATTGCTTTCTGTCCATATAATGCATACAGCTCTTGTTTCTGGTTGGGCTGGTTCAATGGCTCTATACGAATTAGCGGTTTTTGATCCTTCTGACCCCGTTCTTGATCCAATGTGGAGACAAGGTATGTTTGTTATACCCTTTATGACTCGTTTAGGAATAACGAATTCCTGGGGAGGTTGGAGTATTTCAGGAGGAACTATAACAAATCCGGGTATTTGGAGTTATGAAGGTGTGGCAGGGGCACATATTGTGTTTTCTGGTTTGTGCTTCTTAGCAGCTATTTGGCATTGGGTCTATTGGGACCTAGAAATATTCTGTGATGAACGTACAGGAAAACCATCTTTAGATTTGCCCAAGATCTTTGGAATTCATTTATTTCTCTCAGGGTTGGCTTGCTTTGGCTTTGGCGCATTTCATGTAACAGGCTTGTATGGTCCTGGAATATGGGTGTCCGATCCTTATGGGCTAACTGGAAGAGTACAATCTGTAAATCCAGCGTGGGGCGCGGAAGGTTTTGATCCTTTTGTTCCGGGAGGAATAGCCTCTCATCATATTGCGGCAGGTACATTGGGCATATTAGCGGGTTTATTCCATCTTAGTGTTCGTCCGCCTCAACGTCTATACAAAGGATTACGTATGGGCAATATTGAAACTGTACTTTCCAGTAGTATCGCTGCTGTTTTTTTTGCAGCTTTCGTTGTTGCTGGAACTATGTGGTATGGTTCAGCAACTACCCCAATCGAATTATTTGGGCCCACTCGTTATCAGTGGGATCAGGGATATTTCCAGCAAGAAATATATCGAAGGGTTGACACCGGACTGGCTGAAAACCTGAGTTTATCGGAAGCTTGGTCTAAAATTCCCGAAAAATTAGCTTTTTATGATTACATTGGTAATAATCCGGCAAAAGGGGGATTATTCAGAGCAGGATCAATGGACAATGGGGATGGAATAGCTGTTGGATGGTTAGGACACCCTATCTTTAGAGATAAAGAAGGGCACGAACTTTTTGTACGTCGTATGCCTACTTTCTTTGAAACATTCCCCGTAGTTTTGGTAGACGGAGACGGAATTGTGAGAGCTGATGTTCCTTTTAGAAGGGCAGAATCAAAGTATAGTGTCGAACAAGTGGGTGTAACTGTTGAGTTCTATGGTGGCGAACTCAATGGAGTCAGTTATAGTGATCCCGCTACTGTGAAAAAATATGCTAGACGTGCTCAATTAGGTGAAATTTTTGAATTAGACCGGGCTACTTTGAAATCCGATGGTGTTTTTCGTAGTAGTCCAAGAGGTTGGTTCACCTTTGGGCATGTTTCGTTTGCTTTGCTCTTCTTTTTCGGACACATTTGGCATGGTGCTAGAACCTTGTTCAGAGATGTTTTTGCTGGTATTGATCCAGATTTGGATGCTCAAGTGGAATTTGGAGCATTCCAAAAACTGGGAGACCCAACTACAAGGAGACAAGTAGTCTGATACAAGATTTCTCTGGTATCTTTCGTCTCTATTCTATATTTTTTCATTTGATATAGGGTACTGGAGAAATCTTGACTTTAATCACCAGTTTTTCTTTGACTCTTTCTCTTTTTTATTTTATAGGGTAAATAATCCCAAATGAATAGGTGTGAAAGCTATAATTGTAAACCACGATCAAATATATGGAAGCATTGGTTTATACATTCCTCTTAGTCTCGACTTTAGGGATCATTTTTTTCGCTATCTTTTTTCGAGAACCCCCTAAGGTTCCGACTAAAAAAATGAAATGATTTTTCATTATCCCCATTGAAGTAATGAGCCCCCCAATATAGGAGGCTCATTACTTTAACTAGTCCCCGTGTTCTTCAAATGGATCTCTTAGTTGTTGAGAGGGTTGCCCAAAAGCGGTATATAAGGCATACCCAGTAAAGCTTACAAGTAAACCAGATACGGAGATGGCGACTAGGGTTGCTGTTTCCATTTTTAGAGAATTTCAAGATCACAATGGATCGACGATAAGATAGTTTATTTACAACTACAACGAAATAGTATACAAAGTCAACAAATCTCAACCAATAATTAAATAGGATTTATGGCTACACAAACCGTTGAGGATAGTTCTAGATATGTGCCAAGACGAACTGCTGTAGGGGATTTATTGAAACCGTTAAACTCGGAATATGGTAAAGTTGCTCCAGGATGGGGGACTACACCTCTTATGGGGGTCGCAATGGCTCTATTTGCGATATTTCTATCTATTATTTTGGAAATTTATAATTCTTCCGTTTTACTGGATGGAATTTCCATGAGTTAGGTTCATAAGAACTATGAATATGAAGTCTTAGATTTTTAATCCAAAAAATGACTTTAATTTAAAGGATTTGTTCTAGACCATTTTGGCAGTTCGACCGTGGAATTTATTTATTTCGTTATTTCCGGAATATGAGTGTGTGACTTGTTATAATTGATCCTATTGATAATACAGAGAATGGGCCTGTCATCTTTATCAAGATGATTCTACCCCGTCGGATATTTAGACTTTCTAGTATCTGGAGCACGGAATATATAGAATAGATCAAGAAAAGAAATATTTGAACTATGATTCATACCCACTATTCAGACCTCGCCACCGGACTCAAAAAATTCACAAAATAGGTATTTCCGAAATCAAACGATTTTTTTTCTTCAGACTTATTTTACAGACTTTTTTTAACCGAAAGACAACTCTTTCTCTTTCTTTAGTTTAGATTTTAGTTGATTCATTACATCCATTCATTGAATAAGTGATGATCAAATGGTTCTTACTCAGAGAACCTTTTAGTTTCGCTTTTGGATTTATTAAATCATCGTGGTTCTAGTATGAATCTGAGGTTTCAATTGATTCATAGGGTCTCAACAAGAGAATTCTTATCAATAGTAAAAAAAAAAAAAAACAACAAATCAAAGAACAAATAAAAAAATAGGGACGAGAAGATTCAAGAGGCCTGTAACGAGCAACATAAAGAAAGACGGATGAGCCAACTTGATATTTTTTGGCATTATCATCACAAAGAAAAGATTCCGGATTTTTATTACTTCGTATCTTCGGGGCAAATTGAATCAAGTGGCTAATATAAGAAGTTTTGAACTT